TTTTACAGATATTTATTTTATTGATCAGTAATAATAATGTCAGAAATTTTAATGTAGTATACACAATAATCATAATTTCTTTATATTCATTTTATCAATTAACATTAATCAATCCGATTTTTTAGTTCATTTGGATAGTGATACAAAAAGACGATACCAAATAGTTTAGTACAAAGATTCAGTTGATTAATTTATAGCTTTAATTGATACGCCATTTCCTTATTTTTTATCGGATGTAAGACAGTAATGTGTGCATCGGGTTACTTGCATATAACATGGATATTTACAGATCACGAACAGCAGAAAAAATGAAAAAAAAAAATATGATTGATAGAACAACAGAATATATAGGAAACTCAAAATTTTAAATTAGGGATACATATATATCCTTAACATACTAAAGCGGCTCCCATTATTGGTGTCAAACCAATAGCGATTCATACAAGCTAAATCCTCTAATCGATAATTAGGCCAAAAAAATAACTTTAATTTAATTAATTCATTTTTTTTTATGTCAAATTTTTCACTTTCATCCAAAAATTGACTCCAGTTTTTTATCTTGTTCTCCTTGCAAAATAATTTATTTCTATGCACATTATTTTGATTCTTTAAATTGAAAGAAATTAGAATTCTCAATTCTCTACGACGTCTAGACGATAAAATTTTTTCAGGAACAAGCAAATCAGAATTCTTTTTCTCTCTATTTAGAGTTTTATGTCTTGGAATGGATTCATCAAAATTATTCTTAGCAACATTTTTGGGGTTTCGGTATCTTTGATTACTTTGGTGCTTACTTTTATGAACCAATGAAATACCTATGATTTGATACATAAAAAACTGTCCGTCATTTTTTACAGATAGACGGGCAGGTTCCATAATTAATATTCCCTTTTTCGTTAATTGTGTAAGATTTAAACGTCTACTCATTATATCCAGATTCATTTCTTTCCTTTGAATATAGGAGATAGTAATTTTTCTTACATTTATGAGGCTAACCAGGAGACCATATATCTGGATATTATTCATTATTTTTTGATTCAATTGATTCAAACGTCCAGTCCATCTTAATTGCAAAGGAAAATATCCTTTGAGGAATATTTTTAGTTTTTCGATCGATTCTAAAAAAGATTCTTCAATATTGTTTTGATTCTTTAATTCAAAATATTGTTTTGAATTGGATGGGCTAAAGTTTAAAAAATCCTCATCCTCCTCTTGCTTTCCCTTGATATTTTGATTTTCACTAAAATTTGGATTTATATTCAAATTAAAAAGAAGTAAGTTGCTTGGGATAAACCAAGGTTTCTCTTTATATTTATGATAAAGTATCACAAACTCTGGAAAGAAAAAAATTTTCGGATTTGATATGAGGCGATTTAAGATTAAGAATTTTTCATTCATTCCCATCCAATCAAAAAATACCTTTTTGTAATTGATTTCGGAATTTGAATCAATCGGAAGATAAAAAAAACCATTATTATGAATTTTATACCTTATTTGGATTTGGTCCTTATTAGGTTCAATCTGAATATTTGTATTCAATTTCCAACCCAAATATTTTCTATCTGTATTTTTTTCCATATATATATATATAATATCACTTTTTCCTATATAATTCTTGATAGGAATATTGTTGAGTATGTTAACAACTTTTTCTTTATTTCTGGTGGAATTTTCTTGCTTCTTATTTGTTTCTAATGATGATCTATAAATATAGGACTTCTTCTTAGTTTCAGAATGAATATATTTATATGATAAACAATCATATCTATAGTTTTTTTTTAAATTTTCTTCTTTATTTGGTAATAAATAGACTTTCGAATTTTGTTTTTTTTTGTAATCAAATAATTGGTCTTTTTCATAGGAATACCATTTCTTTAGATCCTTATTTTGAGACGGCTGGCATTTTTTTTTTCCATTTCGCCATTTTTGTGGGACTAATATAGACCATGTAATCTGAGATAAATCATATTGATAATGACCTCTTAACCAGTTTTTCCATGGATTCATTCCATAATTTGGAAGTTTCTTATGTCTTACTTCGGAATCAAATATTCCTTGTCTTCCAAAAAAATCCTTTATCTCATTCTTAAGAAAAAAAGACGGTCCATTATACTGAAGAATAGATCTTAACTTATTGAAGTTAATAACCCGGGTTTGTGATAATTTTAAAAATACATATTTTTGTGACAAGTAAGATAAATCAAAAAAAATATGTGACTTCCGCTTACTATTTCTAAGATTATCAAAAGCCTTTTTTATAGTCATAGTCGAAATAAAGTCAATTTTATTTTGTTTTGTTTTATTAATCTTTTCTTGATTTGTTTCGTTATTGTCAATGTATTTCTCAATACTTTTTTTTGTTGATTCCATAAAAAGTTGTAGAGCGATTCTGCGCATATTAATGATACATAGAAAGATATCTATGTATATTTTTTCAATGAAAATTTTAACTATTAATTCAATATTTTTTCTTTTTAATATTTTCCAAATTTTTGGGGGT